AAGAATTTCCCGAAAATTACCTTATGGGCATCATATACAGATAAGATACCTGATTATATAATAAATTGTAACAATTTCTGTTCCGGTATTTACATATACCCATAATTGCTGTTATAATTGAAATTGAGAAGTATTTTTTTATTGAAAAAAATACTGATTAGTTCTGTATCCATTTTTATTTTCTTATATCATTATAGTTAACGGTTCCAGTTTGTTCTAAATTTTTGCTTTTGCGACTGAAAAATCCAAATTTTGTTTTTCAATAGAAATAAAGGGAAAGGGAAAATTTTTCATATATTTTGTATCGGTTTGGCGACATGGCCGAGCGGTAAGGCGGGGGACTGCAAATCCTTTTTCCCCAGTTCAAATCCGGGTGTCGCCTGATCAACAAAAGAATTGAAATACCTTCTTTTGTTTTGCTGATATCTGATATAATTTGCCAAATTGTTTCCAGCAGAACCAAGAGGAGGGAAAGGGTTTTTGCTACTTGCTTGATTCTAAGTATCTGGGGGTTTTGTTCTCTAAAATGCCGTAAATCCCCGTGCGTCTAGGATTGAAGGAAATTTTTTAATTTTATAGTAGTGAAAAGTAACTGGTAAATCGTGATAGCCCTTCCATTACTAATGAATGTAGTGTCTACTGACCGGTTCTTGAATTAGATTGGAGAGCAGGACGGAAATCTAATTAAATTTTTAGTTTCGGAAAGGCCGGAAGATACTTTAGTATACATATTCATGGAAGTCTTTGAGTGTTCCGGCATTCAATCCAATTATTATTGATTGAATGGCTAATTTATTTAATAATATTTTTTTTTTTTTATTATTTAATAAAGTAAATACTTTAATAAATTTTTATTTTTTGTTAACCCCTAGTCAAGAACATAATAGGACGTCTTCCGAGCGTTTCATAGAGACAATAGGTAGACGTTAAGGATTAGATCAAACGGGAAAAATGGGAAGAAAGAAATAGGATATGTGATAGATAGTGATCTATCTTTATTCTATATTTTTATACCTTTTACTTAACTTAATGAAGGGCAACAAAAGAAAGAATAGGTTTTTTATTTTTTCTACATGTTAGTACCATTTCTTTGATACTTCCAAGGCGGTCTTTGCATATTTTGCTTGTGCTTAATCTTTTCTGATTATACTAGAAATCATATAAGAATTTGTTATAATTGGATTCATTGGATTGTTTCATCAACGATGTTAGGCCAAAATAGCCTTTTGACTATGCGCCAGTGATTCCACTATTATTTATTAGTGAACAATAATTGAATAATTCCTTCATAGAGATAGAGGACATAATTCACATGGATATAGTAAATCTCGCCTGGGCTGCTTTAATGGTAGTCTTTACCTTTTCCCTTTCACTAGTAGTATGGGGAAGAAGTGGACTCTAGAAGTACTACAAATTGAGTTTAGGAATTAAACTGTAGAAATTTTTTTGATAGATCGTTCGGTAAAGCTTTTTTTATTTTAAATTTCACTATTTCAATTTAAATAAAATTGAAATTTTAAATATCTTCGTTTCGAAATTATCTTGTATTTTAGTGGAGTAATATATTCTATGAATAATATATAGGAAGAATACTCTTTCAATCAAAGAAATTATTCAATTATTCCCGCGTTCGTATTTCGAAAGTAAAAAAAACGTAAAAGGAATACAAATGGTAGGAAATTTTTTCCTACGGAATTCTTCATAAATTTTCTATTTTGCTGAACCGACTCTTACCAAAGTTAGATATGAACCGTGGGTAAGAACGGAACCTTTTTTGTTTTACTTTTTTTGTTTACCTCTTTACTGTTCAAAGAGAAAACAGTTCTGTTATTACATTACGTGTATGCCCATTTTCTATGGGAAACAACATCGACATAGTAGTTGTCCAACGAGATACTGCACATACTAAAATACTGTCTTGGGAGAGTCACATGTTGCGCACTTACCGCTTGTTTTAGTTTTTTTTTTTTTTTTTTTATGTTGTGCTTGTTTTATTGAACCCGTTTCATATCTCATATCATGCTTCAAACGTTAAAAATTGACGAGGTTTAGTAATCCTTTTCGAAATCCGAAGAAGTTCCCATGGATCATTTGTCAACTGCTCAATCAATGACTTCTTCGTCGTAATTTTGTGAGCGAAGAAAAGAAGAAGTCATTGATTCTTTCGATCGGGATTCATACTCAAAATAATCAGAAATCTACGAATTATAATTGTAAGAGTCACTTTCGATTATTTCAAATTAATTGAAATCAACACAAATAAAATACAAATGGATAAAGCAAAGAAATAGAATTGGGACAATATAATACATTATCACTATGTATATTATATATATGTATATTATATGTATATTATTTCCATATATATAGGAAAGGAATATCACGATACTATCGTAGATTGATCCATATTAAATTAACTTGTATTACAATTACAACTTTATATACAATACTAGATAGTATGGTAGAAAGATTAAGATCTTTCTACCATACTATTGTATCTCATAGAATACGGCTGATTTTAGTCTGCCCATTTCATTTAAGACGCAAAATTTGAATCCTTTTCTTCTCTTCAATTATGGATAAGAACAAAAAAGTAGGTTTAATTCAAATTAATCGCCTTGGCTGACCGTTTTTACGTATATTATAAGTAAAAAAGCGGTAGGAACTAGAATAAACAGTGCAGTAGCAATAAATGCAAGAATATTTACTTCCATAATATCATTGTTTAATTTTTATTTAATTCGCAATAACTCGGGAGTTAATCCCATAGAGATAATAAATCTTTCGTAAATCCAATGGAATGAATTACATCTCGATGATACTGAATCGGATCAATATCATGAATAACAATATCTGACAAATCGCCTCATCATCAAGAATTAAATAGTATAACCATAGGAAGATCCTTTTTCCATACCGAACTCAAAAACGGATTCCTGATCCAATCAAAAATTCCTTTTTTTTTTATTTATCATTCTTTTACATTCTTTCTTTTATATAACCTACTGCCCTCTTTGTACAATCATCTGATGAAGTATCATCCAACCACCCTTTCACTTAACATTTGTTCTAAACAAACCCCAACAAACAATAGAAGCTAAATGAAAAAAAGGAAAGAGTTAAGTTCTAAACTCCTTTTTTTAATTATCTACTTTTCTTGGAAAACAAAAGAAGTATGATAAAGACGATTACAAGTTCCGGTATAAAAAAATCTAATATTCCATCAAATTAACTTTTTTTGATATATTTATATATTTTAAAGTTTGTTATTTCAAGGAAAAACCCCTAAAAAAAAGGGGGCATTCCCTCACTAATAAAAAAGCGATCCTTGTTTGATCTTTATTTTTTAAATATCCCCTTTACTTGGATTAGTAACGGGACGCATATATCAAAAGCTCAATGTGAAATTTGAATGAGATAGATTATTGTCAATTAGTGAAATTTAAAATTGAGGTTACAAAAAATTGGGCCGGAAAAGTATTTTATTTTAATCTTAAAATATATTCTATCACAGTAACTATATTCAATTTAATTTATTTTATATCGTAAAAATTCCATTCATGTATGTACTCCCTGGAAACATACAGGACTCTACACTATTCCACAGATCGGGAGTAATCGAAAAATAAAAAGCCAGACCCAATACAGTATGGTATCCCACGCAATTCTGAACCTGATGCTAACAATAATTGTACTAATTCACATATGTATCTCTCCCGTCAATCAAATAGGTACTGGTAGAAGAGATGGAAATTAAACCAAAGCATTTGTTTGATGATAAATGTGAAACGAAAAAGAAAAAAAGAAGAGGGATCGCGGTTGGGAATGAAATTTTACTATTTGTACTTCTTTTCACAAAAAATAGAGAGATAAATTTATATATTTTTTTTTATTGGATTTGGATTAGTCGGGACTGACGGGGCTCGAACCCGCAGCTTCCGCCTTGACAGGGCGGTGCTCTAACCAATTGAACTACAATCCCAAGTAAATACCATAATAAAATAAAGTATACATTTTTTTTATGATTTCATTCTAACCCTTTCAATTTAGATTAGAATTGGCGTGTTGTAACAGAGTTGCGAATGTGATATATACCCATATGGAAATGCACTTTAGTGAGAGCAGCCTGGATTACTAGTAATCTTTTCGTTATTGCCAAATCAATTGGATACCCATTCTTTCAATGAAAAAACTCTTTTTATCGACTCTTTTCCTTAAACTTTACTTTATATTTACAGATCCTGATCGGAATCTTGATCATTAGCAAGACGATAATTTGTTGGAAAAATAGAGTAGAGTAAAGTAAATAGTATAGATATATCAGAAAATTTTTCTCTTCCGTATTGGGGATTGGGGATTGGGGATCGCCATTTCTGGAGATCAACAAATGGGCTTGGGCTATATTATATCATTTCATGGTGGATCGGCATTGGGCCGAGCTGGATTTGAACCAGCGTAGACATATTGCCAACGAATTTACAGTCCGTCCCCATTAACCGCTCGGGCATCGACCCAGGAAGAATCAATTCCAGGTTTATTGATAATGCACGATCAACTTCCTTTCGTAGTACCCTACCCCCAGGGGAAGTCGAATCCCCGCTGCCTCCTTGAAAGAGAGATGTCCTGAACCGCTAGACGATGGGGGCATACTGGCACGGCCGCCATCATACTATGCTCATAGTATGAATAGTTTTTTAAAATTGTCAATATAATGGAATGGTATGACTCCATACGAAGGATCTTTCACGATTCTATAAGTTTTTTTCGCTAAAATTTTGGTTCAAAGGCCACGCCAATTCTCTTTATCAATGATTCAATGAAATATCTTGGATCTATGTTAAATTAGTGAGTACATATATCACTCATAGGTCTTGAAACAATTCATTGTATTGATATTTATCAAATCCAATATCAATAAACCGTTTTATTTTACCTATATTCACTAGCATAACCTAAACCTACATTATATTTAATTTATTAATTTACTGGATAAATAAAAT